CCTATTATTTTGAAAAAATAGAAAATTAGGTAAGTGCTTTAGAACTATATGCATAAAAAAATTTCATTTAGCTCCTTCATGCTTACTATAACCAGTTATTTCGGTTTTCTACTAGCGGCTTTAACTATAACGTCAGCTCTATTGATTGGTCTGAGCAAAATACGACTTATTTAAAATGAATATTTGAAAAACAAAATCCATAAAATCAATCATTTCGGCGAGATTACTTGTATTCTATAGTTACTTAACGCGCCAATTGTCCATTCTTGGTCATTGAGATTCATGCCAATTCGGATTAATATTTAGGTATAGATATTACCTATTTTTTTCTCCTTTCAAACAAAATGAAATGATTGAAGTTTCTCTATTTGGAATCGTGTTAGGCCTAATTCCTATTACTTTGGCTGGATTATTCGTAACTGCATATTTACAATACAGGCGGGGTGATCAGTTGGACCTTTGATTAATTAACATCTCCTTTTTGAATTGACCTCCTCGTTTTCGTTTACAGGAGGTCAAATTCCGATTGCTGTACAAGTTACTGAATTTATTTCAATTCGATCTAAGAAGAAAAAAATCACGCTCTGTAGGATTTGAACCTACGACATCGGGTTTTGGAGACCCACGTTCTACCGAACTGAACTAAGAGCGCTTTCTAGATAAGACCGTAAAGAAAAGGATTCTCTTTTGTTTTGAATCGATCTCAACAGATCCCTCGTTACTGCTCTTTTGTCTTTTGAACAGTAATAAGTAGGGATGACAGGATTTGAACCCGTGACATTTTGTACCCAAAACAAACGCGCTACCAAGCTGCGCTACATCCCTTCAATTTCTCTACAGTGTCATTGTAGAGAATTCCTGTCTTGTTTTCCACATTGTTATTTTCTCCACAGATATACATAAATTTTCTGCCCATTTCGTCTTTTTGGTCTCATTTAACATATAATAGTAAAAGACTTATAAGAAATACAGGACCCACCGTAAAAGTATAATATATAAATTAGTATTTTAGGAAATACTCGGTAAGTAGGGGGTATTTTTTTCTTTTTTAATAAAAGAAAAGTCTGATTTACTAGATTATTGTATAATTCAATTTGAATTAGGGATTCTGTGTACAACTAGAAGAGGTCCTTAACTACATATGCATCTGATCATATATGCATTATTTTATGTATTACAATAAAAGAAGGAGGGTTTTGAATGCGAGATCTAAAAACATATCTCTCTGTGGCACCAGTTCTAAGCACGTTATGGTTTGGAGCTTTAGCGGGTTTATTGATAGAGATTAATCGCTTTTTTCCGGATGCGTTGACATTCCCCTTTTTTTCATTCTAGTTATTGACATGGAAAGGAATTAAAAAGATTAAAGATACAATCAAATATCTGTAATCCCTCCTTTCTTTTCTCTTTTTTCCCTTTAGAATAAGGGAGGAAAGAGAAAGAATCAAAACGGATTCAATGTCTGTGAGACTCAGATTCAAGTTTGAATTACATGAATATCGGAATGGGGTGGGGGTAGAAATGTGAGTCTAAGGCAAGAGTTTAGAAATCATTGTATTACTTATTATTTACATTTACTAAGATTTTCATTATTGATCTTTTAGTGAGTAACTTCTATTTTTTTCCTGCCTTTGTTTCAAATTGAAAATAGAAGAGTTGAGTAAATCAAAAATGAAAAGGAGGTTCATGGCTAAGGGTAAAGATGTCCGACTAAGAGTAATTTTGGAATGTACCGCTTGTGTCCGAAACGGTGCTAATAAGAGTAAGAGATCGATGGGTATTTCCAGATATATTACTCAAAAGAACCGACAGAATACGCCTAATCGATTAGAATTGAAAAAATTCTGTCGCTATTGTTCCAAACATACCATTCATGGGGAGATAAAAAAATAGAGTACCTCCTAAGGAAATAGAAAAAATAACATTATATATAACATATATAAATAAAAAAAATCCTATTTCTGAATTCTAATTCATTAATAGGATTTTCTGGATAAGGAATAAACAAACCATGGATAAATCCAAGCGACCTTTTCTTAAATCCAAGAGAACTTTTCGTAAGCGTTTGCCCCCGATTGAATCGGGGGATCAAATTGATTATAGAAACATGAGTTTAATTAGTCGATTTATTAGTGAACAAGGAAAAATATTATCTAGACGGGTGAATAGATTGACCTTGAAACAACAACGATTAATTACTACTGCCATAAAACAAGCTCGTATTTTATCTTTGTTACCCTTTCTCAATAATGAGAAACAATTTGAAAGAACCGAGTCGGCCCCCAGAACTACTGGTCTTAGAACTAGGAACTAGTAATAACTAGCCTTACTCTTCCTTCACTGGAATTAGAATTCCTCCTTTGAGTTCGGATTGGTACTTTTTTTTGCTCGAAAAATCCGAGAATCTAGATTGAGTTATCGTGTCGTAATATAAATACTAAATCGGAAAAGAATAAACTTTTTTATTGAACGTGTTTATTCATTTTGAATATTTTAAAATATTTACTCATAGTAATTTCTATCCTCCCGGAGTTCATTCTCCGGGGAACTCCGTTTAAATTATTCCGGTGGATTCTACTTCGTTTATGATCTCATTGGAAATCATGTAAAAAGAATTCCTATTGAATATAGCTATTTGTGCAAGTATTTTACGATTAAGAAGCAACTGTTTCTTATATAGATCGTGTATTAATCTACTATAACTATAAGTTACTCTATTTTCGCGAATTACTGCGTTTATTCGAGTGATCCACAAACGACGAAAATTTCTCTTTTGCCTATCCCTATCCCGATGAGCCGAAACCAAAGCTCTTATTTTCTGTTGAGTAATAGTTCGAGTAAGTCTTGAATGAGCTCCTCGAAAGCTTGATGCAAATAAACGCATTTTTGTTCTACGTCTCCGAGCTACATATCCCCGTTTAATTCTAGTCATTGAATAAATGAACCTTTGATGAATAACTAATTGATTTCCGTTCTTTCAGTTATTCTTTTCCCCTTTCCTAGTCTATTAATAACAAAACGGATTTTTCCAATGTATAAAATTAAAATTCCAATGGCTTTGGCTACTATAACCTCCCCGACCACCATTTTTTTAGATATTTCACTGCGAAATACGAAATTGTCTTCTGTTAGGTGTCTAAAAATAGAGTAAATAAAAAAAGAAGATGGGTTCCATCGTTTTTATGGTTACTTCTTAAACGGTGAGGTCTTTTCTATACACCGGAGCCTTTACTTTATGTTATTGGGAACTTGTATAGTTCCCACTCTTTGGCTCTACCCATGAATTATCCAATAATAGGTCTTTCACAATGAGATCTACCTATACAGTAACGGTATTTAATTATGAAAGTTAGCTGGGTAGCTGACCCTGTTAGTCCGTTCTTGCCAAAGTGGGGACCTAATCTTTTTCTTTTTTAAATAAGATTTCTTCCGCTTAATAGATAACCGTTTGCTATCAATGGAAAATTGTCTCTCACCTTAAATTGAGGTGATTGGATTTGCACCAACGAAAACCATAAATTTCATACACAATGAAGAGATATGATAGATTTTTTTATATAGTGGATGAAATTCCTTCTTCCATTCTATTTCAGCTCAGCGATACTGATCATTGATACTGTAAAAGCAGTTTTTTTGTGCCAGCTCACGATCTAAACGAGTCGCACATACACCCTAGTACATGTTCCTCGGCGCTGAGGGCATCCCCGAAGGGCGGGGGATTTTGTGACATTTTTGATTGGCTGTCTTGTATTTCTAATAAGTTGTTTAATCGTTGGCATGTTGAATCGTATACATAATGAATGGGCTGGTTTAGATTGATCCTAACCGGATGATTTGATTATGAATTACTTATATTTAAGAGAATTAAGAACCTCGGATCGGAGATTAAATCTCAAATCATGGATTTACGTGAAATCCATGTATGTTACATTATTTTCATTCAACTGCTACAAGATCAATAATTCCATAAGCTTGTGCTTCTGTTGCTGACATAAAAACATCTCTTTCCATGTCTTCGGATACAACCCATAATGGTTTACCCGTTCTTTGTACATAAACCCTTGTGATGGTTTCACGCAGTTTCAGCAGTTCTTCCGCTTCCAAGATAAATTCTCCCACTTGTGTCTCATAAAAACCACTAGCAGGTTGATGGATCATTACCCTGATGATCATAATAAAAGGTTTCTTTATCTCGCATGATGAAGCGAAGAGAAAAATAATAAAAAAAAAGATAGAATTGAACAACCGTACAGGCATAATTTGTGCATTGCATACGGCTCTACAATAAAATTGACCCTTACCCTACATTGAAGAAAGAGAAAAAAGGAAGAAAATCTATCAGACCTGGGGCAGATAGGTAAATGATCAAAAAGCCACCCTTCCTTTGAGAGGATTTCCAAAATACTATGATGGCTCCGTTGCTGTATATATTTAATTTCGTTGTCTGTGATTCAGCAATCCCAAAGTTTCTTTTTGATTCGATCAAAATCTTGTTTTCGCGCTCTTTCATAACAAAAATTTTGTTAAGAGTCTCCCGGTGTGAAAACAAAAAAAGTTTGTGACGCTGAACTGGATGGACTCCCGATAGATAAGAGAAAATCGGAAATCTTTTTTATCTCATACTACTCTCTCGATACATAATTTAACGTTTTGAAAAAAATTCTCATATCGAATTCGAAGTGCCATGCTATTGTTACTTAATATTCATCTTAATATTCATATGGCGAAGGCATAGTCTTCTTTTTTCTTTCAAATAAAAACCTCATTGGCGCCAAGCGTGAGGGAATGCTAGACGTTTGGTAATTTCTCCTCCGACCAGGAGAAAAGAACCCATGGAGGCAGCTAACCCCATGCATACTGTATGCACATCTGGTCGTACAAATTGCATAGTATCGTAAATAGCTATTCCAGGTATTACCCACCCCCCAGGAGAGTTTATAAACAAATAAATATCTTTGGTATCGTCCTCGATACTAAGATATACCATAAGACCGATAAGT